CTGATCAACAAAATACTTAGAATTTCTTATTCTACTGATAGAATAGAACTCGACAAATTCTTGCCCTGCATAAGCAAAGGCAAAGGACGGAGCTTGTCGATACTTGATTTATAGAATACATAGTTCTATAAAAGACTGTAAGTTGTTTTCTCAAAATCGGGTTCTGTTTGGGTTCTGGGTAGCGGCCCAAACAGATATACCAATAGGGATGAGGTAAGGCTTACTTATTAATTCCAGAACTACGAAAGTAAGAGGTCAGAAATCTTGGTATCCAAAGGTTCCTAAAGGACATTCCATTTTTGCTCCTAGGATTGAAGAAAAGATTATACGAAAGACTATCAAGACTTCCTAATTATCTTACACTACCTACACTAACGTAGGGTCTACTGACTCTGTCTGGAATTAGATTGGATAGACTGATGGGAAATCAATTTAGGAGTTGTGGAAAGGACTGAAGATACTTTGTATCCATACTTACGAGAGACTCCGAGTACTCAAACATTCAATCAGGATGGTTGGTCGGCTCTTATCTTATAGAATAACAGAGTCAAAGTAAAAAAAAAAAAAAGATTTCTTTGGTCGTGTAAGGAGATTACAAAAAAAATGTATGTAATAATGGTAGTGATGTCTCCCCATTCTTTCACAGAAAGAAAGACAGTAAGGCTTAGATCAAATAGGAAATGTAGGTATCCAATAGATAGTTATCTATCTTGATGGTATATTTTTTTTTATTTTTGCTTATGAAAGAAAGGTAACAAAACAAACAATAGGTCTTACTATTCCCACATGTTCCATTAGGAGCATTACTTTGCAATTTGCAAGGAAAAGGTGTGTGTATCATATTTTTACTTAATACTTCCCAATTCTACCAGAAATCCTATAAAGAATCTGTTACGAGTGAATTCATTGAATTGGTTCATCAATAGCCTTAAGTCAGAATCCTATTTTGACTCTGCGCCATTGATTCTACTATGATTATTGATCAATAATGGAATAATTCCTTCATAGAAATAGGAGATATAATTCACATGGATATAGTAAGTCTCGCTTGGGCTGCTTTAATGGTAGTCTTTACATTTTCCCTTTCACTCGTAGTATGGGGAAGGAGTGGACTCTAGGTATATTAATAATTGATTGAGTAATCGATTGAGTAATCGATTGAGTAATCGATTGAGTAATCGAATTGTATCAATTGTTTAATTGATCATTTTGCCTTGATCGTTTTTCGAAGCTTTATTTTTAAAAAGCTTGTCTCTCTTTCAAAATTATACTGGAAAGACAATAATGAATAATAACCATTCGATCAAACAACGAATGATTACTAGAGTTTAGTTGTATTTCAAAACTCAAATCTACGCATGATAGGAAATTTTTTCCAACCGAATTCCTCCTAAATATTCTGTTTGGATAAACCTGTTCTTACCAGAATTATGGATATTACAACGAGAAAAAACCAATCCCTAGTTTTTTCTTTATTTGTTTCTCTCTTTCTTTACTTTCACTGTTCTAAGAACAAATCGTTCTGCTATTAGATTACGACGATACTTACTTTCTACTGGAAGTGACTAGTGGTTGTCCAAAGAGGTTCTACACATAATAAAATTAGATCTTTCTTCCGCTGAGTGATCCACCACATATCATACATTTAACATTTTAGACTCCTAGAGATTTTTTTATGCTTTTTTGACTCATCTCATGTCATGTTTAAGCATGAAAAATGGTCCGAGTCCCCTTTACTAATCTACTTCCTTTCAAAATCTGAAGAAGTTACCATAGAACTTCGTAAATGATCTGTTAATGGCTCAATCAATGACTTCTTGGGATGGGAAATCAAAAAAATTCCTTGGTTTTGCTATAGTATATTCCTATACTATTCTTCCTCTATTGATTCTTTTGATGGATCCCGGAACCTATATATAAAATTATAAGAAACCTAGGAATTAGAAGAATTGGCCTTCGATTATTTTGGGTTGATCGAAATCGAGTGGATGTAGCGAAAAAAAGAAATAGAATTAGACTGCTATTTCGATGTACTAGTCTACTATTTAGATTAGATGTACATCTAATACATCATATACATACATATTGTAAATTGATCTATATAAACCCTCCATTTAGATAAAGTCTATATCTGTATACAATACAACTTTATATGATAATATCATTGTATACAATATTAGATAATATAAAATACTCTAAAGTGTGGTAGAAAGGACTATATATAGTCCTTTCTACCACACTTTATGATTCCAACCAGATCATTTCATTTAAGACTTGGAATTTTCTTTTAATCCCTTTCTTTCATTTCTTCAATCATTGAAAAAAGGATTGATAAGAACTAATAATTCAGATTCAAATTAATCATTTTGACTGACTGTTTTTACGTAGATAATAAGTAAAAAAGCAGTAGGAACTAGAATGAACAGTGCAGTAGCAATAAATGCGAGAATATTGACTTCCATAATTTCATTATTTATTTATTTTTTTCTTCGCAATAACTCGGGATGTAATCCCATAGAGATGAGAAATTTAACTCCTGTAAATTCATTGGGATGAATTGATCCTGATGATACTGAATAGGATCAATATTATGAATAACAATATCTGATCTATCAAATCGATTCATCGTCGAGAATTGAATAGTATAACATGGGAAGATCCTTTATCCATACTAATTACGAAATGGGATTTTTTATTGGATCAGGAATCCCATTGGATTTTTCATCCTCTTCCACTTTTTCTTTTCTATAACCTACTGTCTTCCTTATCTTATACAACTCTCCTTCCTGTGTATTATACTTACAATTATGAGGTATTATATGACCGGTATTCTATGGGTCACACACAGACCCAAACGAGGTGAGATGGAAAAAAAGGGATTAAATAAAAAAGATCAAATATTCCAACAAATTTACTGAAAAGGGTCCTTGCTCGGTCTTTTCTTTTATTTTATTAGTATCCTCTTTCTTGTATTTATTTGTACTGGAATGCATACATCAAAAATGATGTCTGCAATTTGAATGAGAATGAGATAGATTGTTTACAATTAGTCATTGAGGATACACAAACAAAGTCAGAACTAGAAAAGGTGTGGTTTAACCTGAAAAGTACTCTGTCGGGGTAATTATGTTAAGTTCATTGTCCATCGTACAATAAACGAATACCATTTTTGTATGTACTCCCGGTAAAATAGGATCACTCTACTCCATTTCATTGATCAAGAACAATCGAAAAAGAAAGTAAGACGAGGATGGTATCTCTAAAAATACTGAATATAGTAATACCACCAATTGTACTAATGTACATATGATATGTCTCTCCTTTATCAATCGGGAGTAGTGGAAAGATTTTAAATTCCCGTATCCATATTTGTGTGATGATAAATGCGAAATAAAAAACAAAAGAAATAAGGATCCCCACTGGGGATTAGATCTTGCTTCCTGTCCCCCTTTTCCGTGAAAAGAGAGAGATAAATTGATAAATTCACCGGATCCTAGTTCGGGACTGACGGGGCTCGAACCCGCAGCTTCCGCCTTGACAGGGCGGTGCTCTGACCAATTGAACTACAATCCCAGCGAAGTGTATGGCATACATATTCTTAATCTTACATATTCTTAATGTAATCATAAGAACATTCTAGTCCTAGTCGTCGTATTGTAAGAAAGACAGGAATGATATACTGATATCATATCCACATATAATATGGGCTATAGTGAGAGTGACACAGATTACTAGTAACCAATAATTATTTTACGGCCAAAAGTGGATAATCAATCAGAAAAAAGAACTAAACTTTTTTGTTTGCTTTTCATGATACTTTACTTAATTAAGTAAAGTATCATGAATTAGATCCTTAGAAAGATCAGAAAGAGAAAAATAGGGATAGAGAAAAAAAAATTGATTCTTTCTCTTTATTTCTACGGATTAGGCATTTCCATTTATGGAAGACAAATTGGTTATATCATATTCATGGAGCGGTGAATTATTGGGCCGAGCTGGATTTGAACCAGCGTAGACATATTGCCAACGAATTTACAGTCCGTCCCCATTAACCACTCGGGCATCGACCCAGGAAGAATTCATTCTAGGCTTATCGATAATCTATGATCAACTTCCTTTCATAGTACCCTACCCCCAGGGGAAGTCGAATCCCCGCTGCCTCCTTGAAAGAGAGATGTCCTGAACCACTAGACGATAGGGGCATATACGCCCGACCATCATCATACTATGATAATAGTATGAGCAGTTTTTTGGAATTGTCAATATAGTCTAATGGTATGACTAGATCCAAAAAATCTTTCCTACTTTCTTTTATGTTATGATTTTTTAGAATTTTTTTCAAAAATTCAAAATAATAATCTTATTTTGGAGTAAATCCAATTTATTGTTCCTGAATGAACTCCTATGCATATACGTATATATTATGTACATATAGTACATATATACATATATGCAGTAGACTCATAATGAAAAAAAAAATGGCTAATTCATGAATTGAATAAAACGGCCCTTTTAACTCAGTGGTAGAGTAACGCCATGGTAAGGCGTAAGTCATCGGTTCAAATCTGATAAAGGGCTTTTTTTTCCACTAAACTCAAGTTTTAGCCTTCGTTTTTCAGCGGAAAATATCTCTATTATTTTTTCTAAAAAGAAAAGGATAACCACCATTATAACGAATTCTTATTATTCTGACTTTGAGTTAGGAAGTTGAACATTTATTGATTAGCAAAATGAATAATTGCACGTATTAGGAGTAGTCCACCTGTAGTGACATAGTAGTCCTCCTCATGTCTCATTATTCACAAATTTTTTGTCCTGGGACATAACAGAAATATTCTATAATACTCTATATATACAATTCCTATTATTAATCGACAAACCAAGGTGTTCTTATTTCTCCAATGTTCTTATAACACCCACTATCAAATTCTAAATAAAGAAAAAGTAAGTGGACCTGACCCATTGAATGATGACTATATCAGCTATTCTGATATTTAAAT